AATTGTGACCTATCGAGAGAATCGGAGACCGCATCAGAGATGCACCGCTAGCACATCTGATAATGGCTAGTATAGCCCCAGGACTATGGAACAGAGGATTCTCCTGGACCTACATCGAGGCATTGACGGCGATTCTCAAATCTCGCAGACCATAATGTGATACAATGAAATAGAATGCAATAGAAACAAAGACAGGGAACGGGTTACCTAATCTTAACCGAGCCCTTTCATTCTGAATTAAAGAATTCAGAATGAATAAAATCTCCCCAAGTAGGATTCGAACCTACGACCAGTCAGTTAACAGCCGACCGCTCTACCGCTGAGCTACTGAGGAACAGCGGGGGATTTGATCTCCTAGAGTAAAATTTCCGTTTCAACCCATGACCAATATGAGCTCGAAGCTTCCTTCGTAACTCACGGAAATTTTTCGTAGCGGCTCCTATCATTTCATAGGGAACCTCAAAGCGGCTCTATTTCATTATATTCCATCCATACATATCCCAATTCAAAATTCCATTCATTTAATATACCTTTGGTGTCATTGACGAGATGCCGTTTCGAGTCTATCTGTTTCTATTTCGATATATGGAAAATTTCAAAATCATCATATAAGAATCCAATCCAGAAATTGCAATAGAAAAGAAAAAAGGGGGGGGTTTGTGATGATTTTGAAATCTTTTCTACTAGGTAATCTAGTATCCTTATGCATGAAGATAATAAATTCGGTCGTTGTGGTCGGACTCTATTATGGATTTCTGACCACATTTTCCATAGGGCCCTCTTATCTCTTCCTTCTCCGAGCTCCGGTTATGGAAGAAAGAAAAGAAGGAACCGAGAAGAAGGTATCAGCGATAACAGGTTTTATTACAGGACAGCTCATGATGTTAATATCGATCTATTATGCGCCTCTGCATCTAGCATTGGGTAGACCTCATACAATAACTGTCCTAGCTCTACCGTATCTTTTGTTTCATTTCTTCTGGAACAATCACACAAACTTTTTGGTTTATGGGTCTACTACCAGAAATTCAATGCGCAATCTTAGCATTCAATGTATATTCCTGAATAATATCATTTTTCAATTTTTGAACCATTTCATTTTACCAAGTTCAATGTTAGCCAGATTAGTCAACATTTTTATGTTTCGATGCAACAACAAGATGTTATTTGTAACAAGTAGTTTTTTTGGTTGGTTAATTGGTCACATTTTATTCATGAAATGGATTGTATTGGTATTAGTCTGGATAGGGCAAAATCATTCTATTAGATTTATTCGATTAAATAAATACATTATGTCTAAATTGAAAAATTTTATGGCTCGAATATTTAGTATTCTCTTATTTATTACCTGTGTCTACCATTTAGGCAGAATACCATCGCCCATTCTTACTAAGAAACTAAAAAAAACTTCCGACATGAAGGGGATTCAAAAAGATTCACAAGATGTATTTACCGAAGAAGACCCTTTTTCTTTTTCCGAAAAAAGGGGGGCTCTGGACAAAATTGATGAAACGAAAGAGATAGAGGATGAATTACATTTTATTAAAGCTATATGTTCTCTGGATGAAAATAAAGAAAATTTAAAGGCCGCTATGGTGAATAAAAATACTTTTTGGTTTGAAAAGACTCCTGCGACTCTTCTTTTCGATTATAAAAGATGGAATTATCCATTACGATATATAAAAAACGATCAATTTGAAAATGCTGTAAGAAATGAAATGTCACAATATTTTTTTTATATATGTCAAAGTGATGGGAAACTAAAAATATCTTTTACATATCTACTCAGTTTGGTAAATTTTTTGGAAATGATACAACAAAAGATATCTTTGAATGAATTAGGATTCGAATCTATTAAATTATATAATTATTGGACTTATAATACTCAATACAAAAAGAATAAACAAATTAATGAGACTATAAATAGAATTGAAGCTCTAGACAAAGAATTACTTTTTATAGATATACTCGAAAAAAAAACTAGATTATGTATATGTAATTGTGATAAAAAAAAAGAATACTTGCCTAAGATATATGATCCTTTCTTGAACCGAACTTTTAATGAAACACTAAAAAAAAAACGTGTTTCCCTTTTAAGTATAAACCAAACCTTTGCTATAAATAAAATTCTACTTTTTAATGATTTTATAGAATTTGAACATAAGATGTCTTATGATAATTTATTTTTTAAAAAAATAAATTATTTGTTGACTTTAATTAATGAACTTTCTAAAGAACCAACACCCTATTTCAATTTGTTCAATTTGAAAGGACTTAGTATATTTCCGAAAAAAATGAAAAATAGGTCAAAAGATCAATATAAATTTTTAAAATTTTTATTCCATGTAATTATAAATAATAATCATAAAAAATTTTTTCTAAAAAAATCGGATGGAGTAAAAGGAATACGTAAAAAAATACTTCACTGGTCATACAAATTAATCAATGAGTTGGAACAACAGCAAAGGGAAAATGCGGAAGACCGATTGGTGGAAGATAATGGTATTCGTTCAAGAAAAGCTAAACCTGTAATTATTTTTACCGATAGACAGACAAATACAGAGGAGGTGGCATTAATACGTTATTCATACCAATCGGATTTTCGGCGAGATATAATTAAAGGTTCTAGGCGAGCCCAAAGGCGTAAAACGTTTATTAGGGAGCTGTTTCAAACCAATTTACACTCTACACTTTTTTTGGAACGAAAAGATAATAAACTATTGTTTTTGTATTGTAAAATTTATGAATTGATGAAATTTATATTTCTAAATACAATTAAGAAAAATGCACAACTCAAAATTTCGGATTATAAAAAAGAACAAAAGATAAAAGAAATGGCAAAAAACAAAAAGTATAAAATAGAAGAGAGAACGTGTATTGAAATAGCAGAAACTTGGGATACCATTCCCCTTGCTCAAGCAATGAGAGGTTGTATGTTAGTAACCCAATCCATTCTTAGAAAATATATTATATTACCTTCATTGATAATAGCTAAGAATATCGGACGGATGTTATTATTTCAATTTCCCGAGTGGTCTGAGGATTTAAATCAATGGAATAAAGAGATACATGTTAAATGTACTTATAATGGGGTTCAATTATCAGAAAAGGAATTTCCGAAAGACTGGTTAACAGATGGTATTCAAATAAAGATTCTATTTCCTTTCCACTTAAAACCTTGGTACAAATCTAAGCTCCGATCTCTTCAGAGGAATCCAATGAAAACAAAAAGAACTAAAGAAGATTTTTTTTTTTTAACAATTTGGGGAATGGAAGCTGAAATGCCTTTTGGTCCTCCCCTAAAAAGGTCCCCCTTTTGGGAACCCATCTTTAAAAGAATCGAAAAAAAAATTAGAAAATTAAAAAAAAATTCTTTCACACCGCAACGATTTATAATAATGATAATGAGTAACAAAACAACTAATTTGTTACTAAAAGATAAACTACTATTTTTAAAATTTTTTTTAATAAGAAAAAAAAAAAAATCTCAACTAAGTCAAACTAAAAAAGAAAAAGATTCTTTAATAAAAAATCATATAATTTATATTTATGAATCTTTTATTCAAAAAAAATCACAAGATTCGAAAAAAGATTTATCGACAAAGAAAAAGAATAAAATCAAAGATCTGATTGATAAAACAAAAAAAGAGAGAAAAAACATAGTTTTAACTATCCAGATTTGTACTAATAAAAAAAAGAATAATAAACGAGTTGATCTAATCAAATTAAAATTAAAAACATTGCCAAAACGTCTTTCCGGGATTTTTTTTTTTAAAATTTTAAAATTTTTTATAAAAGAAATATACATAAATAGTTTTCTATTTATTGATGACATAAAAATACTAAGTATCAATGTACAACTCATTCTTCAATCAATACAAAAAAGTTTTGATAAGTACATTTACAATAATAAAAAAAAGAAACAAAAAGTTGAGCAAACAAAAAAAAAAAAAACAATTCGGTTTATTTCAACTATAAAAAAGTTACTTAATAATAATAAAAACTCAACTATTTTGTTTGAATTATCTTCCTTGTCACAAACATATGTGTTTTATAAATTATCACAAATTTCAATTAATTATTTGGATAAGTTACGATATGTCTTTCAATATCATGAAACGTCTTTTTTTATTAAGAATGTAATTCAAAAATTTTTTAGAATACAAAGAATCTTTCATTGCGACTCAAAATTAAGACATAAAAAACGTTGGAATTATGAGAAAATAAAATGGAAAAAGTATCTAAAAGATTATTATCACTATGATTTAGCACCAATTATATGGTCTCGATTAGTACCACAAAAATGGAGAAATATAGTAAATCAGCATAAAAATAAAGAAGAATATTTATCTGATAAATCTTCATTAATTCATCATGAAAAACAACCTTATTATGAAAAAACTTTAGTATCAGATCAAAACTTTAATTTTAAAAAACACTATCGATATGATCTTTTATCATATTTATACTATAATTATAATTATGAAAATAAGGCGGATTACTCTATTGATATGTCTAGATCGCCATTAAAAGAAAAATTACAAGTAACAAAAAAAATAACTTTTATAAATTCTAACACAGATAAAAACAAATTACTCGATAAAGTTATCCCTATCAATAATTTTTTTAATAATTATCGACTATACGAAAATATTAGATATATAGAGCAAAAGTTGAATACAAAATATTTTTTTGACGGTCAAATTTTTATTATTTTAAAGAAAAAAACCGTATATATTTTTGATAAGCAAAGTTTTTTTTATCTTACACTTTATCAAAAAAAGGATAATGAAATACTAAGTAAAGCGAGACTGAATATGAAACTTTGGTTTTTACAAAAATTTTTATTATTTTACAACGATTCTAGGATTAAACCTTGGGTTAGTCCAATCAAATCGTTTTTTTTTTTTAATGAAAATGTAAAAATTAATGAAAATACAACAAATAAAAAAATTATATCATTGGATGAAAAAAAAAATAGAAAATACAAGAATAATACAAAAACAGGATTTGCTATCTTCCTCAAAAGATATTTGCTTTTTCAATTGAGATGGGATAATCTTATGAAGCAAAAAATAATCAACAATATAAAAGTATATTGTTTCCTACTTAGACTTCTAAATCCAAAAGAAATGGCTCTATCCGCTATTCGAAGAGAAGAAATGAGTCTGGATATCATGTTGATTCAGAATAAATTAACTTATACTAAATCGATGAAAGGGGGAATATTAATTCTTGAACCGATTCGTCTGTCTGTAAAAAAAAATAGAAAATTTATTATTTATAAAATTGTACGTAGTTCATGTTTTTATAAGAACAAGCAACAAACAAATCAAAGAAATATATATATTATTGATAAAAATAAATCAATCACACAACATCAAAATATGAATGTAAATAAAAACGATAATTTTGATGATTTATTTGTTCCTGAAACTATTTTATCATCTCGACGTTGTAGAGAGTTTAGAATTTTAATTTGTTTAAATTTAAAGAAAAAAAAAATTTTAAATAGGACAAGCGAAAAAAAAAAATTAATTAAATTGAAGTTTTTTCTTTGGACCAATTTTCGATTAGAGGATTTTACTTGTATAAATCGATATTGGTTTGATACTAATAACAGTATCTGTTTCAGTATGTTAAGGATACGTATATATCCACAGTTGAAAATTCGTTGATGATAAATTTTTTTACTATATGCATTCTTACTCATCATAACATAATCATTCTATTATAATTTAATAATTTATAATTATAATATATAATAATTATAATATATATTAAATATAAATATATAATATATTATAATTATAACAGAATTAAAATTAGATTCAAAGATTTACTTTTTTAATAGTTAATAGTAATGATATACTATAATATTAATATTATATTATAATCTAATAAATTAATTAATATATAAAATATAAATTTATTAATATTTAATATATTAATATAATTTATATAATAAATTATAATTTTATAATATAATTAATTATAATTAATAAAAATAAAGTTCACATGCAATAAACAATTCATTTAGTAAATCTAAAAATCAAATTTAATGTAAATCTTTCTTAAATTGTCTAAAGTTATTACGCACCATTATAGTTATAGTTATATATATAATTATGATATATGATTAAAAATTTGGATAAATCATTGATTCATCTAGTATATAAATATATGATTCAGTTCTAAATTTATTAGATTGAAATTTTATGATGTTTGACAATATTTATAGATCCAATGTCGCATTCAGTAAAGATTTATGATACATGTATTGGGTGTACTCAATGTGTCCGAGTTTGTCCTACTGATGTATTAGAAATGATCCCTTGGGATGGCTGCAAAGCTAAGCAAATTGCTTCTGCTCCAAGAACAGAAGACTGTGTGGGTTGTAAAAGATGTGAATCTGCCTGCCCAACGGATTTTTTGAGTGTTCGGGTTTATCTAGGGTATGAAACAACTCGCAGCATGGGTTTAACTTATTGATAGTTAATAATTCTAAAATCAGAAATTGTTACTAAAATATTTTTTTTTTACTAATAAAACTCGTACTCCAACAAAAAATAATTATTAAATAATTATACATAATTATATTAAAATATAAATTAAAATATAAATGAACCATAACTGTGCAGCCCTATTTCTAATAGATTGACCCCAAAATAGCACCCCCAAATTAGAAGAAATCCTAGAACAGCTACAATTGCAGAATTTTTCCCGTTCGAATTTCTATTCGTTTGAATATGTAAATAAATCGTGAATATAATCCAAGTAATAAATGTCCAAGTTTCTTTTGGATCCCAATTCCAATATGATCCCCATGCTTCATTAGCCCACACAGCTCCCGAAAGAATACCTATACTTAAACAAAAAAAACCTATACTAATAACACTATAACTCCAATGTTCCAATTGTTGAATTAATTGTGATCTATAAAAATTTCTATTTGAAAAAAAAGAAGGGCTTTGTAAAACAGTTTTTATCTTTTCATTTTTGTTTTGATTATTACCAAAATAAAATGTCTTAGTTAATAAAAAATGGCTTTTACTAAAATTTGTTTGAAATGTAATAACTAAAAGTGTTACTGATAATAAGGATCCGCATAAAAGAGATGCATAGCCCACTAGGGTCATACTTACATGCATCATTAACCATTGGGATTGAAGAGCAGGCACTAATATTACAGATTTATGTATTTGAGTTAAAAGATTTGAAGTAGCAAAAACTTGAGTAAAAAGGACACCTATCTTTAGTATTGAGCTTAAATGTTTTTTTTTTTTTTTTAAATACAGAACCAGATAAATAATGGAGAAACCCCATGAAAGTAAAATTAATGATTCGGATAACTCACTTAATGGGAAATGTTTAAAATGAATCCACCGGTTTAGTAATAATCCTGTTAGACAGAAAAATCCCGCTATTATGCCCCTTTCTGAAGAATCAGATAGTTCTATGATTTCATTGACTAATAATATTCGAAAATAAATTGGAATT